AGAGTAATAGCAAAAAAATTACGATATTAGATAGGTGTAAAAAAGGAAAGAGATCGAAAAGATCTTTTTCCTAAAGTTCTCTTTCGTCCACTTAATATCATACCTCTCCTCAACCAATATTCGATTTCTATCTCATTATTCAATAGTTCAAGTTCAATATTCAAATAAAAAAAGAATTAGAATATTCAATATGAATGCCTGTATTTAGGACGTGTGATTAAATATTAAATAAAAGAATTAAATATAAAATAAAAAAAAGGGCGAAGAATTCCCATTTCAGTTGTTTTATTCAACGATTGACCAAACGAAAATTGTAATACAATAAATAACAAATTGTATGAACTTAGATCAATCAAATAATAATATTTCTATGCAATGATTTGGACTAACCAATTTGTCCATTTAGATTGGATACATTGGAATAATGATAAAGAAAAAAAAAAGAATTTACACAAAAACCTAATTCATAAAAAATGGGTTGGTTTGGAGAGGGTAGGTATATGTAATTGAATGGCTATAAACTATAAATAAGTCAACTCTTGTAGATATTTCGATAATTGATTCTCGAATCCGATTGAATCTAAGATGAATGCTTGGTTTACGTTATGGAAGAAAGACACGTATATGTGATATTAGATATTGACTGATTCTATATGAACTAAAGAGATATTTTATTTGTCACCCGCCTCCTATGAATTTTGGCAGGGATTCTAATAACAATAGAAGCCCTTCCCTTTCCATCTCCTTGTGACTGTGAATTGACTAAATAAATAGATGAAATTCAGAAAAGGGTGGACGAAAATAAGAGTTCGGAACCAAGAAATGGAAGATCGAAAGTCGTCTGGATTCACAAAGACTCTGTGGATAGAAACAGAAACTAAAAAAAATAGCTTGAATTGTGCACTAATACTATTACTTCATAATTTAACTCGAAGTTCTTAGTTACTTCGAAATGCTAGCGACGGAATTATTAAGTCATAATTCGTTGGTTGATTGTATCATTAACCATTTCTTTTTTTGGTACGAGGGAACTTATCATGAATCCACTGATTTCTGCCGCTTCCGTTATTGCTGCTGGGTTGGCTGTAGGGCTTGCTTCTATTGGGCCCGGAGTTGGGCAAGGGACTGCTGCGGGTCAAGCTGTAGAGGGTATCGCGAGACAGCCTGAGGCAGAGGGAAAAATACGAGGTACTCTATTGCTTAGTCTAGCTTTTATGGAAGCTTTAACAATTTATGGACTGGTTGTAGCATTAGCGCTTTTGTTTGCGAATCCTTTTGTTTAATATGAAAAATCCCTATTTTATTGCCTTGAACTAATTATTTCCTTTTTCTAATTCTATTAAGATTTCACTCCTACACTTACTTATTCGTTGACAAAATAACCTGTGGGAAGGTTTGATTTGTGGATGAGAGATTAGTATACCCATTCCCTTTCATCCTTCCCCTTCGGAGTCCAGGGGAAACAAAGGATTGCCACAAGGGGGATAGTTCACATAAATCAAATACTTTTTTTAATTTAAAATAGGAAATAAATAAAAAAGAGGGGCGAAGTGATACAAAAAGAACTCTATTCGATTTTTTAGTCTATCTATTTAGTCTATAGGAGATCATATGAAAAATGTAACCGATTCTTTCGTTTCTTTGGGCTATTGGCCATCTGCCGGGAGTTTCGGGTTTAATACCGATATTTTTTCAACAAATCTAATAAATCTAAGTGTAGTGCTTGGTGTATTGATCTTTTTTGGAAAGGGAGTGTGTGCGGGTTGTTTATTTCAAGAATATGTTGGATCCACCCAGCTGTACCTTTTTCGTTATAACTAGAAAGGTGCACGATCTCACGAATGACTTCGGAATAAATTAAGAGATTATGGATAAGAACCATAGCATTTCGTGATTCATTGGTAATTTTTTTTTGATTCTCTATCAACCAATAATGTGTGGCCATTAATATGAATATGGTTAAAGCAAACTGTTTGAAGTCTAGACGCGGCGCGGTACTCTTTCACCCTCTATGTTAATATGGAGATGGTTCAAAATGAATATTTTATGGATAGAGAACACTCCTATTCATAAATCATAAAATGGTTTTGAACCGTTATTGTTATTGTAAAAATGGGTATTTCCCCCTTTTATCCAATGCTGAATCGACGACCTATGTAGAAGTAAGAAGAGTTTTTTGGATTTGAAGAAAAAAAAGAAACAACTTTGTTGACAATTACATATTTTTGTCAGAAGAGTCCTCTGAATATTTTGATTTGGCATTTGTTTATATATTTTTTTGCATATGAAAATATGAACAAACAAAGAAGAGAGGATAGGCTCATTACATTTATAAATATAAAAAGATATTATAATTTTTCTTAAGTAATTGAGTAGGAGAGCCAAATGAGTCGAAAGATTCATGTTTGGTTCGGGAAGGGATTATGGAAGCTTTGGAATAAATGTAAAGATAATCCACTTTCATTAAGCGATTTATTAGATAATCGAAAACGGAGAATCT